ATGGTCACTATCTAATAGTAAGAAATGTCAAAAAAGAAATCCTTTGTATAGACATTCGAACCACTGTTGGTCATATTTCTTTTTACCGAGAGATAGAAGAAGCCATACAGGGGTTTTGCCGGGCTTGCTCATATAGTACCTAAGCTAACAAATTCTATGATACCCGCGATAATTCGACTCGGGTCTCCCCGCCTCAACTAGTATTATAATTCGTGAATTTCTACGCTAATCAAGATCGAGGAAAGGCAGTCTTCGAATCACTGACTCAAACCCATTGTCGAATCCTACTCAACTGAATAGGGAGGTACTTATGGCAGAACGAGCCGATCTAGTCTTTCACAATAAAGCGATAGATGGAACTGCCATGAAACGACTTATTAGCAGATTAATAGATCACTTTGGAATGGCATATACATCACATATCCTGGATCAAGTAAAGACTCTGGGTTTCCAGCAAGCCACTGCTACATCCATTTCATTAGGAATTGATGATCTTTTAACAATACCTTCCAAGGGATGGCTAGTACAAGATGCTGAACAACAAAGTTTAATTTTGGAAAAACACCATCATTATGGGAATGTACACGCGGTAGAAAAATTACGTCAATCCATTGAGATCTGGTATGCTACAAGTGAATATTTACGACAAGAAATGAATCCTAATTTTAGGATGACTGATCCTTCTAATCCAGTCCATATAATGTCTTTTTCGGGGGCTAGAGGAAATGCATCTCAGGTCCATCAATTAGTAGGTATGAGAGGATTAATGTCGGATCCTCAAGGACAAATGATTGATTTACCCATTCAAAGCAATTTACGCGAAGGGCTCTCTTTAACGGAATATATTATTTCCTGCTACGGAGCTCGCAAAGGAGTTGTGGATACTGCTGTACGAACCTCAGATGCTGGATACCTCACACGCAGACTTGTTGAAGTAGTTCAACACATTGTTGTACGTATAACAGATTGTGGCACCACCCAAGGTATTTCTGTGAGTCCTCGAAATGGGATGATAACAGAAAGAATTTTTATACAAACATTAATTGGTCGTGTATTAGCAGACAATATATATATCGGTTCACGATGCATTGCCATTAGAAATCAAGATATTGGGATTGGGCTTGTCAACCGATTCATAACCTTTCGAGCACAACCAATATCTATTAGAACCCCCTTTACTTGCAGGAGTACATCTTGGATCTGTCGATTATGTTATGGCCGCAGTCCCACCCATGGCGACCTGGTCGAATTGGGAGAAGCAGTAGGTATTATTGCGGGTCAATCTATTGGGGAACCGGGGACTCAACTAACACTAAGAACTTTTCATACCGGTGGGGTATTTACAGGCGGTACTGCAGAACACGTACGAGCTCCTGATAATGGAAAAATCAAATTCAATGAAGATTTGGTTCATCCCACACGTACACGTCATGGATATCCTGCTTTTCTATGTTATATAGACCTATATGTAACTATTGAGGGTCAAGATATTCTACATAATGTGAATATTCCACCAAAAAGTTTTATTTTAGTTCAAAATGATCAATATGTAGAATCGGAACAAGTGATTGCTGAGATTCGCGCCGAAGCATCCACCTTGAATTTTAAAGAGAGGGTTCGAAAACATATTTATTCTGACTCAGAGGGAGAAATGCACTGGAGTACCGCTGTGTACCATGCACCCGAATATACATATGGTAATGTTCATCTCTTACCAAAAACAAGTCATTTGTGGATATTATCAGGGGTTCCGTACAGATCCAGTATAGTCCCTTTTTCGCTCCACAAGGATCAAGATCAAATAAATATTCATTCTCTTTCTGCCGAACGAAAATATATTCCTAACCTTTCGGTGACTAATGATCAAGTGAGACACAAATTGTTTAGGCCGGATCCTTCTGGTAAAAGGGGGGAGTGGGTTCTTGATTATTCAGGACCTGCTCGAATCATATGTAATGGCCATTGTAATTTCATATATCCCGCCATTTTCGACGATAATTCTTATTTATTGGCAAAGAGGCGAAGAAATAGATTCATCATTCCATTACAATCTAATCAAGAACAAGAAAAAGAACTAATGCCCCGTTCAGGTATCTCGATTGAAATACCCACAAATGGTCTTTTCCGTATAAATAGTATTCTTGCTTATTTCGATGATCCCCGATACAGAAGAAATAGTTCGGGAATTACTAAATATGGGACTATAGAGGTGGATTCAATCGTCAAAAAGGAGGATTTGATTGAGTATCGAAGAACAAAAGAATTTAGGCCAAAATACCAAATGAAAATAGATCGATTTTTTTTCATTCCCGAGGAAGTGCATATCTTACCCGGATCTTCTTCCATAATGGTACGGAACAATAGTATCATTGGAGTAGATACACGAATTACTTTCAATATAAAAAGCCGAGTAGGCGGATTGGTCCGAGTGGAGAAAAAAAAAAAAAAGATTGAACTAAAAATATTTTCTGGGGATATCTATTTTCCTGGAGAGACAGAT